AGGACTTGGTTCATCCGACACGTACACGTCATGGGCATCCCGCCTTTCTATGTTCTATAGACTTGTATGTAACTATTGAGAGTGAAGATATTCTACATAATGTGAATATTCCACCCAAAAGTTTGCTTTTAGTTCAAAACGATCAATATGTAGAATCAGAACAAGTAATTGCTGAGATTCGCGCAGGAATATCCACTTTGAATTTTAAAGAGAAGGTTCGAAAACATATTTATTCTGATTCAGACGGAGAAATGCACTGGAGTACCGATGTCTATCATGCACCCGAATTTACATATGGTAATGTTCATCTATTACCAAAAACAAGTCATTTATGGATATTATTAGGAGGGCCGTGCAGGTCCAGTCTAGTCTACCTTTCGATCCACAAGGATCAGGATCAAATGAATGCGCATTCTCTTTCTGGCAAGCGAAGATATACTTCTAACCTCTCAGTAACCAATGATCAGGCGAGGCAGAAATTGTTTAGTTCGGATTTTTATGGTCAAAAAGAAGATAGGATTCCTGATTATTCAGACCTTAATCGAATCATATGTACTGGTCAGTATAATCTCGTATATTCGCCTATTCTTCACGGGAATTCTGATTTATTGTCAAAAAGGCGAAGAAATAAATTCATCATTCCACTACACTCGATTCAAGAACTCGAGAATGAACTAATGCCCTGTTCAGGTATCTCGATTGAAATCCCCGTAAATGGTATTTTCCGTCGAAATAGTATTCTTGCTTATTTCGATGATCCTCGATACAGAAGAAAGAGTTCGGGCATTATTAAATATGGGACTATAGAAACGCATTCAGTCATCAAAAAAGAGGATTTGATTGAGTATCGAGGAGTCAAGGAATTTAGGCCAAAATACCAAATGAAAGTAGATCGATTTTTTTTCATTCCTGAAGAGGTGCATATCTTGCCCGGATCTTCTTCCATAATGGTACGGAACAATAGTATCGTTGGGGTCGATACACAAATCACCTTAAATCTAAGAAGCCGAGTCGGTGGGTTGGTCCGGGTGGAGAGAAAAAAAAAACGAATTGAACTGAAAATCTTTTCTGGAGATATCCATTTTCCTGGAGAGACGGATAAGATATCCAGACATACCGGCGTTTTGATACCACCAGGAACAGGAAAAAGAAATTCCAAGGAATACAAAAAAGTTAAAAATTGGATCTATGTCCAACGAATTACACCTAGTAAGAAAAGGTTTTTTGTTTTAGTTCGACCTGTCGTCACATATGAAATAACGGACGGTATAAATTTAGGAACCCTTTTTCCACCGGATCCATTGCAGGAAAGGGATAATGTGCAACTTCGAATTGTCAATTATATCCTTTATGGAAATGGCAAACCGATTCGAGGAATTTCTGACACAAGTATTCAATTAGTTCGGACTTGTTTAGTATTGAATTGGAACCAAGACAAAAAAAGTTCTTCTTGCGAAGAAGCCCGTGCTTCTTTTGTTGAAATAAGGACAAATGGTTTGATTCGACATTTCCTAAGAATCAACTTAGTGAAATCCCCTATTTCGTATATCGGAAAAAGGAATGATCCGTCGGGGTCAGGATTGCTCTCTGATAATGGATCAGATTGTACCAATATCAACCCCTTTTCTGCCATTTATTCCTATTCCAAGGCAAAAATTCAACAATCTCTTAACCAACCTCAAGGAACTATTCATACGTTGTTGAATAGAAATAAGGAATGTCAGTCGTTGATAATTTTGTCAGCAGCCAATTGTTCTCGAATGGAGCCATTCAAAGATGTAAAATATCACAGTGTGATAAAAGAATCAATTAAAAAAGATCCCCTAATTCCAATTAGGAATTCATTGGGCCCTTTAGGAACATGCCTTCCAATTGAGAATTTTTATTCATCTTACCATTTAATAACTCATAATCAGATCTTAGTAACTAAATATTTGCAACTTGACAATTTAAAACAGACTTTTCAAGTGATTAAATTAAAATATTATTTAATGGATGAAAATGGAAAAATTTTTAATCCCGATCCATGCCGTAACATTATTTTAAATCCATTCAATTTGAATTGGTCTTTTCTCCATCACAATTATTGTGCAGAGACATCTAAAATAATTAGTCTTGGACAGTTTATTTGTGAAAATGTATGTATAGCCAAAAATGGACCGCCCCTCAAATCGGGTCAAGTTATACTTGTTCAAGTTGACTCGATAGTGATACGATCAGCTAAGCCTTATTTGGCCACCCCCGGAGCAACTGTTCATGGCCATTATGGGGAAACCCTTTACGAAGGAGATACATTAGTTACATTTATATATGAAAAATCGAGATCTGGTGATATAACACAGGGTCTTCCAAAAGTAGAACAGGTCTTAGAAGTGCGTTCGATTGATTCAATATCCATGAATCTAGAAAAGAGGGTTGAGAGTTGGAACAAATGTATACCAAGAATTCTTGGAATTCCTTGGGGATTCTTGATTGGTGCTGAGCTAACTATAGCGCAAAG